GATAGTCTTGACCAATTCGAAAGATCATTCGATGTAGTTGAGATAACTGAATTGGGGGTCGTTTGGTCAAGTAATGGAAACTCAATCAAATTCATAACTGTCTCAATGTAATCTTTTTTTTCTTTTTTATTTTGATTGTCTGAATATTCAGCTAAGACCATTCCAATGCTCCTTTTCGCCATGCATAAACTAAACCAACAATTGGGATAAGCACGAAAATGAAAGCTTCTATAAATACAGATATACCCAATACATCGAAACTCATTGCCCATGGATAAAGAAAGACCGTTTCAACATCAAAAACAACAAAAACTAGAGCAAACATGTAATAGCGGATTCGGAATTGTAACCAAGCATTCCCCATAGGTTCTATACCCGATTCATAACTAGAGAGTTTCTCTGGTCCTTCCCTAATCGGGGTTAAAACTCCGGAAATTAGAAATGCCAAGATAGGAATAATGCTTGATATTATCAGAAATGCCCAGAAAATATCATATTCGTGAAGCAAAAACATAAAGGTACTCCTATTAATCTGGAATATACGGAATTATTCGATTCCGGATTGGGATTATCAATTGATTTATAGAACTTATTAATCAAAACAAGAATTGATTTTGATTGAATCAAACCGCATAACTTAGAGTTTGTTTGCTGTGTGGCATGTCTTGTTTAAAGATTCATCCAAAGGAGCCTCGCTTACATTTATTTTGATTCTATGGATGCTCTTACACAAACAAAAAACTCTTTTACTTTGTTTCACTTTCTCTTTTTCTAATATTAATATTATTAATATAATTCAATTAAATAGTACAAATATTAATAAACTAATAAAAACTAATAAATAAAACTATAATACTATCTTTCCTTATAATGAAAAGGAATATATATTATCAATATAAAGAATCACACATTATTGAAATTGAACGATTCGACAAAACAAATCCCCAAAACAACTCAACTCATAGCATAGAATATAGTTGAAGAAACGTTGATACATTTAGGGACGATTCATTATCTCTGAAATAATCAATTGGGGTTCTTGTTCTACCAAAAAGCAATTAGTCAAGGGACTTCTACAAATCCAAGACTAAGAATCGTTCTGAATCCATGTGACTTAGGATTCTATTTGGTTGGGTCTTGGAGTTTCTAGACAGGATCATGTCATGATTTTTACTTCCAAAATTGACTGGGATTTGGTATACCAAAAGAAAATGTATCACTAACTCTTTGATCGCGAACAGGAAAAGAGGAAAAAAGTCATATGTAATTCCATCCACGAAGATTAATTAATAAGTATGGATATTTTATCCGAGATTTCACAAATACCATACCGATTGGATCCATTAGAAAGAATGGATTATTTTTTTTCTTGTCCCTACATACATATGTAGGTGGTAATGCTTTCATTTCTATAGATCGACTGACCATCTATACTATAGAAATGAGTAAATGAAAACTATTGTAAACTCAAATAGAATGTCTATATAAAATAGACTGTATTTAGGGCTATACGGATTCGAACCGTAGACCTTCTCGGTAAAACAGATCAAACTTATTATTATCGAAATGATTCGAACTGTTTCAAAGACCCAACATGCATTTTGTTGCATTGGGCTCTTTCATCAATTGATGTAAAGATCAGTTAGTCCACCATATTTTTTCTTTACAGGAAGATAATAAGATGGCTCCATGTGCTCTGATTCATTATTTGAATTCTGATCTAGGAGTAATACCAAAGTCTTTCAAAGAAGGATTACTTTGAATCAGGTCTGCTTCTGGCCTAGATCAATCTAAGTTAAATGGACTCTCTATCGCTCCTCCGCAAGAGTCAAATATGAGACTTCATACACCTTAAAGTTCATAGGACGAAAAAAGATTATTTTGAGGCCCTTATACTCATTATGCCTAGCATTGAATGTACTGGGTATTTACCTTATCAATTATCAAATCAAGGGTAGGTTCTATTTGGCACTTAAATTCGCACCTAAATCGGACCGAACCAAACCACATATTTGTCAGGCTATTGTTCCCCCGAATCTATGGAGTAAGACATCGATTTTTCATCTCAATAAGATGAATGATATTCATTGTATAATTGGCTTCTTTTGAAAAGCGTTGGCGCACGTGTAAACGAGGTGCTCTACCTAACTGAGCTATAGCCCTTGTCATATACATCTTAACATATAGAGAATTTCTTGTCAAGATGGACAGCCGATGATCCCACATGATAGCTCTCCGATCCGTTTACTGTTAACGAATTAGGATTGCTTAGAAATAATATTCTATCTATAATCCCCGGAGTGATGGGTCTTTTTTTGTAGTGATAAATGACCTACTTAACTCAGTGGTTAGAGTATTGCTTTCATACGGCGGGAGTCATTGGTTCAAATCCAATAGTAGGTACAACTTATTAGATACCGCAGTCAATGGTATCTAATAAGTTTTTCTACCCATCTTCTTTTTTTCGTTGTATCAGATTCCATTTGATTATGTTCAATTGGTGGTGTAGTCTATAATAAAGAACTTCTTTTGATTATTTTGATGTTGTCTAGGAGGAGATAACATTGATAGCCTCTATTCGTGTCCTAGCTCGTCTGAGAGCTAGATTGGCTTCAATTACTTGTCTTTTACCCTCAGCTCTACTCAAGTTAGCTTCAGCTATTTCAAGAGTTTGTTGAGCTTCTTGCGGATCAATGTCAGTACTCATCTCCGCATCATTTCCTAAAATGGTGATCTCATTATTACCTATTCTAGCGAAACCGCCCATTAGAGCCACTGTTAACCATTGATCATTGAGGCGTATTCTCAAAAGACCTATATCTACGGCCGTGGCAATAGGTGCGTGGTTTGGTAATATACCAATTTGACCACTATTAGTGAATAAAATTATTTCTTTCACTTCTGAATCCCAAATAATTCGATTAGGAGTCAGTACACAAAGATTTAACGTCATTTCTTCAATTTGCTCTCCACTTCTAAGTTCATAGCTTTCGCGGTAGCTTCATCGATATTACCCACCAAATAAAAGGCCTGTTCGGGAAGACTGTCTAATTCTCCGGAAAGAATGAGTTGAAACCCCCTAATTGTTTCTGCGAGACCAACATATTTCCCTGGAGAACCGGTAAATACTTCTGCCACGAAGAAGGGTTGTGATAAGAAACGCTCAATTTTTCGTGCTCTTGCTACAGTTAAACGATCTTCTTCGGATAATTCGTCCAACCCAAGGATAGCTATAATGTCCTGAAGTTCTTTGTAACGTTGTGAAGTTTGCTTAACTTTTTGCGCAGTTTCATAATGTTCCTCGCCAACGATGCGAGGTTGTAACATAGTTGACGTTGAATCTAAAGGATCTACCGCTGGATAAATACCTTTGGCAGCTAATCCTCTTGATAGTACGGTAGTAGCATCTAAATGTGCAAATGTCGTGGCAGGAGCAGGGTCGGTCAAATCGTCCGCAGGTACATAAACTGCTTGGATCGAAGTTATAGATCCCTCTTTGGTAGAAGTAATTCTTTCTTGCAAAGAACCCATTTCTGTACTAAGGGTGGGTTGATAACCCACTGCAGAAGGCATTCTCCCCAATAAGGCAGATACTTCTGATCCTGCTTGGACGAAACGAAAAATATTGTCGATGAATAGAAGCACGTCTTGTTCATTAACATCCCGGAAATATTCCGCCATGGTTAGGGCAGTCAAACCAACTCTCATACGAGCTCCCGGTGGTTCATTCATTTGACCATAGACTAGAGCTACTTTTGATTCTGCAATATTTTTTTCATTAATCACTCCAGATTCTTTCATTTCCATGTAGAGATCATTTCCTTCACGAGTACGTTCGCCTACTCCGCCAAATACAGATACACCCCCATGAGCTTTGGCAATGTTGTTGATCAATTCCATGATGAGGACTGTTTTACCCACCCCAGCTCCCCCAAATAGACCGATTTTTCCCCCACGACGATAAGGAGCTAAAAGATCCACCACTTTAATCCCTGTTTCAAAGATTGATAATTTCGTATCTAACTGTATAAACGCAGGCGCAGATCTATGAATAGGAGATGTTGTGCGAGTATCTACAGGCCCTAAATTATCAACAGGCTCTCCAAGAACGTTGAAAATTCGTCCGAGAGTAGCTCCGCCAACTGGAACACTTAGAGGAGCTCTCGTGTCAATCACTTCCATTCCTCTCATCAGACCATCTGTAGCACTCATAGCTACAGCTCTAACTCGATTATTTCCTAATAATTGCTGTACCTCACAAGTCACATTAATTTGTTGACCGGTCGTATCTCGACCTTTAACTACCAAAGCATTATAAATATTAGGCATCTTTCCTGGGGGAAAAACGACATCTAGTACGGGGCCAATAATTTGAACAATACGTCCTAAGTTTTTTTCTTCAAGTGTGGAAACCACAGGACTAGAAGTAGTAGGATTGGTTCTCATAATCATAATAAAGTGAAATATGTCGAAATTTTTTTGGAATAGTACCTAATAAAAAAAAATGTCCGATAGGAAGTTGATCGGTTAATTCAATAAGAAATAAATGGGGTTAGCACTGTATTTAGTTGGTACCGCATTTTCAAGTTCAACCAATCCTTTTTTTAATATCAAGAATAGGAATCATGAGCATGAGTAAGTTAAGTGTGTTTTATTTTTATAGCATTATAGAAAATACCGTCTCGTCTATATTATATATGGAATTCCAACCCGAACTCGATTTATGATTTAGTATTTCGATCTCATTGCTTATTGTTTTTTTGCATATACATTTCTGTCTATTCTTGTTTTATACCTTTTCGTGGGCGAATTATGCCTATTTTCACATCTAGGATTTACATATACAACATATATCACTGTCAAGAGTGAATTTTTGTTAGTATTTATAGATACTTAGATGAAAAATGGGAAGGGGATCAATTCAATTATAAACTTTCGAAATAAGGATTGGGTTGCGCCATATATATCAAAGAGTATACAATAATGATGTATTTGGTGAA